CTTTATTATAATTATGAGAATCAATCCTACTACTTCTAGCCCTGCGGTTTCCACACTTGAAGAAAAAAAACTAGGGCGTATCGCTCAAATTATTGGCCCAGTACTGGATGTCGTTTTTCCCCCGGGCAAAATGCCTAATATTTATAACGCTTTGGTAGTTAAGGGTCGAGATACTGTCGGTCAGCAAATTAATGTGACTTGTGAGGTACAACAATTATTAGGAAATAATCGAGTTAGAACTGTAGCTATGAGTGCTACAGATGGGCTGATGAGAGGAATGGAAGTGATTGACACGGGAGCTCCTCTAAGTGTTCCAGTCGGCGGAGCTACTCTCGGGCGAATCTTCAACGTTCTTGGAGAGCCTGTTGATAATTTAGGTCCTGTAGATACTCGCACAACATCTCCTATTCATAGATCTGCGCCTGCCTTTATACAGTTAGATACGAAATTATCAATCTTTGAAACAGGTATTAAGGTGGTAGATCTTTTAGCTCCTTATCGCCGTGGAGGAAAAATCGGACTATTTGGGGGAGCTGGAGTAGGTAAAACAGTACTCATCATGGAATTGATCAACAACATTGCCAAAGCTCATGGAGGCGTATCCGTATTTGGCGGAGTAGGAGAACGTACTCGTGAAGGAAATGATCTTTACATGGAAATGAAAGAATCCGGAGTAATTAATGAAAAAAATCTTGCAGAATCAAAAGTAGCTTTAGTCTATGGTCAAATGAATGAACCGCCGGGAGCTCGTATGAGAGTTGGTTTGACTGCCCTAACTATGGCAGAATATTTCCGGGATGTTAATGAACAAGATGTGCTTCTATTCATCGACAATATCTTTCGTTTTGTCCAAGCAGGATCAGAAGTATCCGCATTATTAGGGAGAATGCCTTCTGCAGTGGGTTATCAACCTACCCTTAGTACAGAAATGGGTTCTTTGCAAGAAAGAATTACTTCTACCAAAGAGGGATCTATAACTTCGATCCAAGCAGTTTATGTACCTGCGGACGATTTGACCGACCCTGCTCCTGCCACTACATTTGCACATTTAGATGCTACTACCGTACTATCAAGAGGATTAGCTGCCAAGGGTATTTATCCAGCAGTAGATCCTTTAGATTCAACGTCAACTATGTTACAACCTCGGATCGTTGGCGAGGAACATTATGAAACTGCGCAAAGAGTTAAGCAAACTTCACAACGTTACAAAGAACTTCAGGACATTATAGCTATTCTTGGGTTGGATGAATTATCCGAGGAGGATCGTTTAACTGTAGCAAGAGCACGAAAAATTGAGCGTTTCTTATCACAACCCTTCTTCGTGGCAGAAGTATTTACTGGTTCTCCAGGAAAATATGTTGGTCTTGCAGAAACAATTAGGGGGTTTCAACTGATCCTTTCCGGAGAATTAGATGGTCTGCCCGAGCAGGCTTTTTATTTGGTGGGTAACATCGATGAAGCTACCGCGAAAGCTATGAACTTAGAAGTGGAGAGCAATTTGAAGAAATGACCTTAAATCTTTGTGTACTGACTCCTAATCGAATTATTTGGGATTCAGAAGTGAAAGAAATCATTTTATCTACAAATAGTGGCCAAATTGGTGTATTACCGAACCACGCCCCTATTGCCACGGCTGTAGATATAGGTCTTTTGAGAATACGCCTCAACGACCAATGGTTAACGGTGGCTCTGATGGGTGGTTTTGCTAGAATAGGGAATAATGAGATCACCATTTTAGGAAATGATGCGGAGATGAGTACTGACATTGATCCGCAAGAAGCTCAACAAACTCTTAAAATAGCTGAAGCTAACTTGAGTAGAGCTGAGGGTAAGAGACAAGTGATTGAAGCGAATCTAGCTCTCAGACGAGCTAGGACACGAGTAGAGGCTGTCAATGTTATTTCCTACTAGTCAATACATCAAAATAATCAAAAGAAGTTTTTTAGAAGTTCTTTATTATACACCACATTTAGATTCTGCCAATTGAAGACAATCAAGTCTAATCTGATACAACGAAAAAAGGAGGATGGGTAGAAAAACTTATTAGATACCATTGCATTGACTCCGGTATCTAATAAGTTCTACCTACTATTGGATTTGAACCAATGACTCCTGCCGTATGAAAGCAATACTCTAACCACTGAGTTAAGTAGGTAATTTATCACCGCAAAAGAAGACCCATCACCTCGGGGATTATAGATAGAATATAATTTCTAAGCAATACCAATCTGTTAACAGTAAACGGATCAAAGAGTTATCATGTGAGATTAGGAAATATCCATCTTGACAAGAAATTATCTATATGTTAAGATATCTATAACAAGGGCTATAGCTCAGTTAGGTAGAGCACCTCGTTTACACGTGCGCCAATGCTTTTCAAGGGAGCTTATTATGCAATGAACATAGTTGATCTTATTGAAAAATCAATGTCTTACTCCATAGATTCGAGAGAACAATAGCATGACAAATATTTGGTTCGGTCCGATTTTGGTGCGAATTT